TCTTTGTTGCAGCAAGATGATCAGTCCGAGAGTGCTGGAGAGAAGAGAAAGCGGTAAAAACCTCTCTGATTCGGTCACCGAGCAGTCGGACGACTCTTCAGTAACCCAAGATGACCTCTTCGACGCTTCTTTCGCTGTATACCCCCTCCATCCTTCGGAGGTGGAAGAAAGGAACAATATTATTAGTAGGGCCCCAGAAGAACGCTAAAAAGGTGTGGGAACACGAGTTGTCACGATAGAAAAGAGAAATGACTATAAGAAACCAACGATTCTCTCTTCTTAAACAACCTATATCCTCCATACTTAATCAGCATTTGATAGATTATCCAACCCCGAGCAATCTTAGTTATTGGTGGGGGTTCGGTTCGTTAGCAGGTATTTGTTTAGTCATTCAGATAGTGACTGGCGTTTTTTTAGCTATGCATTACACACCTCATGTGGATCTAGCTTTCAACAGCGTAGAACACATTATGAGAGATGTTGAAGGGGGCTGGTTGCTCCGTTATATGCATGCTAATGGGGCAAGTATGTTTTTCATTGTGGTTTACCTTCATATTTTTCGTGGTCTATATTATGCGAGTTATAGCAGTCCTAGGGAATTTGTTTGGTGTGTCGGAGTTGTAATCTTCCTATTAATGATTGTGACAGCTTTTATAGGATACGTACTACCTTGGGGTCAGATGAGCTTTTGGGGAGCTACAGTAATTACAAGCTTAGCTAGCGCCATACCTGTAGTAGGAGATACCATAGTGACTTGGCTTTGGGGTGGTTTCTCCGTGGACAATGCCACCTTAAATCGTTTTTTTAGTCTTCATTATTTACTCCCCTTTATTTTAGTAGGCGCCAGTCTTCTTCATCTGGCCGCATTGCATCAATATGGATCAAATAATCCATTGGGTGTACATTCAGAGATGGATAAAATATCTTTTTACCCTTATTTTTATGTAAAGGATCTAGTAGGTTGGGTAGCTTTTGCTATCTTTTTTTCCATTTTTCTTTTTTATGCTCCTAATGTTTTGGGGCATCCCGACAATTATATACCTGCTAATCCGATGTCCACCCCGCCTCATATTGTGCCGGAATGGTATTTCCTACCGATCTATGCCATTCTTCGTAGTATACCTGACAAAGCGGGAGGTGTAGCCGCAATAGCACTAGTTTTCATATGTCTCTTGGCTTTACCTTTTTTTAAAAGTATGTATGTACGTAGTTCAAGTTTTCGCCCGATTTACCAAGGAATTTTTTGGTTGCTTTTGGCGGATTGCTTACTACTAGGTTGGATCGGATGTCAACCTGTGGAGGCACCATTTGTTACTATTGGACAAATTTCTTCTTTAGTTTTCTTCTTGTTCTTTGCCATAACGCCCATTCTGGGACGAGTTGGAAGAGGAATTCCTAATTCTTACACGGATGAGACTGATCACACCTGATCAGTGAAAAATTCTGACACCAATCATTTATTTTAGTGAGTATTACACCAAGAATTGACAAGCGGATATAACCAAAAGCAATGGTCTTGACCCGAGCTAATGCTTTTTTTCCAGCCTTAGTCAAATAGGGGCGCAGTTCTTACTCATCTGGCGACGGATGCCAGACTTCCCGCGGCTGGTGAACCAGCCCCCTCTCCGACGCTCACCGGGACGCTTCCAGGAAGAGGGCTTAGCGAAAAGAACTCTCCTCTTCAAGTTCTCGTGTTGCCGTCAGTAAAACGACTTTCTCAAAAAGTAGTGGTCGTGCAAGAGACTAGGAGCATTGAGACTGTGGAAATGATCGGTCCTGTGTGCACGATCAATCAACTGTCAATGCTTGTGATAAGTACGAGTGCACATCGTAGTCCCCTGCATTCTCGGTGAAAAGCAGAAATCGAATTCTCAACGAATTTCGGAAATATGAAGAGATTCCTGGATACTCGATAAGCAAGATAAGGTCTAAATGTTAGCGAAGGCGACCAAGCACAACAATGCCCTTGCAGATCGTGCGTTAAAGACATCTGACTTTAGCGAGCTGAGGTTGGTCGTAGATCAGAGGGTGGTCCGAACGTGGAGGTGGGTTAGAGGAGAGGTTAGTACGAGCCCACCTATTTTCTGCTTTTCTTTCTAATAAGCGAGCATTCCGACCCAAATTCCAGGGTCGATAGCAAATAGAGAGAGACTTTTGTTGAAGATGAAGTTAAGAAAACCTGCCCCAAGAAAGAAGGAAGGCTGCGGCCTTTTCTTAGCCTTATGAAAGTAAAGGAAAAGATAATAGGAATTACTAGTCTCCAAGGCCTGTTAGAGCCGAACAGTCGAACTTCTCTTCTTTGCTTACCTTGAATTTCAAGCTTTCAGTCTGAAATACTTGCTCATAAGAACCCTAGTCCCGTTTAGGCACCTCTTTCTGGGGCAACTGATCCATTCTATGAACCCGATTCTTATCCGCTATTGAATGATTTATCTCCGAGTTAGTCCTCTCTAGCCCTCTCGAAATCGGGCTTCCTCGCTTAGGGGATCCTTTAGTTTCCTACTATGATTGGGGAGACTGAGATGAGCTCATCCGGTCTAGCTCTAGCTTTAGCAGCTCAAGCAACTCTAGCAGCTTCGGAAAGAGTCGCTATTTCGGAATAGGAGATTGGAACCCGAACGGGGATTGAGTTTAGTTCCTCTTGTTCCGTGTAAGTGGTGTCAAGCTCTTTAGAAAGAAGAAAGGGCAGGACTCTTCTACAAAAAGAATGTCGTCAAAAAAAATCTGGTCTGTCTGTAAGCAATTACCTTTCCTGGCTTTCTTTCGCTGCTTCATAAACCCCTTTAAAGTAAAGTGAAAGTAAAGTGGAATTCACCCGCACCTTCGAACTCTAACTCCAACTCAAACTAGAACTCATCGCTCCAAAGGGCTTCCCCCGAATCATACCACATATATATATCTCCAATCTCCTCAAACGGAGGTGCGGAAACCGCCTCTCCTTGGTATGTTACTTAGCAAGTCAGTTATGAAATGTCTTGTCTTATTAATAGATTTCATTACAGTGCATCTTCCCGGGATCGTTCAAAAAGAAATTTACCTGGAGCAGGGAAAACTCCTATTTACCGGGTCTGGGATCGATTTCAACTCGGGGATTGCCTGGTCTTTCTCGCCTTTTTCTACTATGCCTTTCATCGTGAACTACTAAATCGACTCCTCTTGTTGGCGAAGATAAATCTAGCCTTTTGGCTTTCTCCTTTCTGGGCCCGGGCTAATTCTTTGTCAAGCACCAATTCCCTTTAGTCGATCAATTCCTTTAAGGGATCTACTACGGAAAGCATTTGAACAAGACCGATACCGATGTTGCATGTTGACTATCATCAAGCATACCAGCATAGCATGAAGCCTACCAGAAAGCATTCTCTCTATCCGAAAGCCTACCATCGACACTGACTCAATGCAAGGGAAGGAGAGTCACTTGCAATTGGTATCCTATTCTTCGTGTGGGATGGACAATTCTCTTCAGCACGCACAGTAGAAAGCTGAAGTTAGCGACTAATCATCATTCATGTGGCTATCTTTGCCAGTTCCTGAGTGCATTGAGGATGGAATTCTGATCACAGGTGAAAGAAATGAAACCAATTACATTTTCATATCTTCGCTGGCATACATTCGAGAACTGTCAAATACTGGATAGGGAAGACCAACTACCAGTCGGAAGGCGAGCGAAGCTACTAGCCGCCCTAGGTTATCGTCATCGGAGAACAAGCACGAAAGGATAAGCAACGAGACCTGTGTTCGCTTGAAAGATAGGGAACTATATCTCGATGTTGTACTCTCCGATTCATTTCAGAAAATGAACCTAATGGCGCAGATCTCAGATTCCAGAAAGCCTATGACCCACTTCGTTACACTACACCAACCCTGCATTGAAAGCCTTCATTCGAACTCGCCGTGTCAACTAGAAAAGTCTAAACCATTCATTCCGGTCACTGCTCTCTGGGAGGAAGACGGAGATCGGCATTCCATTCATTCTAGCTTAAAAGGCTAGCCACCTAAATAGGACCTTTAGCCCTTGCCCGACGAAAGGAAAGGGTTTGCTGCCCGGCATATCCAGATCGAAAAACACAAAACATTGGGAAAAAGTACAACGCTTGACTTCCTTCAGCTTTCTACTAAGGCATCGGGTCTAGTATAGTCATTGAGGGATCTACTTAAACGATCAAAGGGCTTACCTTCGGATAGGCAAAGATGTCTTAATCAGGGCTTGGATTGGGTCCCAACCCCAAATCCTACTCAGCCTCAAGCATCCTACTAAATCAACAGAGTTTAGCCGCTATCCCCGTTACTGAAAAAATACAGGGATGCCTTCACCAATAGATCCAGAGACGGAAAATCCACTGACGCTTACTCTGATGCCTTTGCTCAGTCAGGGCAAAAACAAGGGGGAGACAAACAAACAAAGTGGGGTTATATGTATAAGGGCTAGGTTTCTAACTGAATGAAGTCTTCCCGGTGTCATAAGACCATCAAGAAATTATTATAACAAGCATGTAAGCAAATCGCGGTAGTTACGCGATGGCTGTTCCGCAAATAGTCATTTTGTTTCGGGCTCTCCCTACGCTGGAGGTGTTGTGTTTCCAATAAGAATTGGAAAAAGACAATTCCTTCCTGAATGAAACTAAACCATGATTTTAAGTTGAGCAAAGTTGCCTCCTGTCAACTGATCTATCATCTTTTCATTTTCTCTTGTAAACCAATTTGCAACCAACAACATGTTTATCTGAAGGAGGAGGTACCAATTCCCATGTCTTGTTTTTGTGCATGGCATTCACTTCTTCAGACATGGCTAACATCCATTGATTCTCCATTGCAGCTTCTTCAAAGCGGGTAGGCTCAATATCTTGAGAACATTCTGAAACATAAGCAACATGTTCGACTGGAAAAGCATCATACGAAACAAACTTCTCACTCAATAGGATGTCGAACACTAAAGCGAGACCTGGGCAAGAGATGGGAGATACTGTAGTCACAATGATAATCAGACAAGCGAGCAGGGGGAACAGACACACGAGTGGACTTTTCGCGACGTATCTTATATGACGAAGGTGGTGATGGAGATGCCGTATAACACCTATAAGTCACTGGAGATTGTTGCTCAGTGCTCGAATCAGTTAATGCGGGAGCAAGAGTATCACCTTGAGGTTGAGGTTGAAAGCCAGATTGGACTATTGGTGGTGCTACTGAACTTTGAGTAGGAAGCTGAGGTGGGACCATCAGCGGTTGAAATGGGTTCGTTAGATCCCATTTCCGACTTGAAGAAGCCTAAGCTTCGGAAAGCCAACAACAGCATCCACATTTCTAAACTTTGAAGATGAAAGAGCCATTGCGAGAAAGAAAGCGATAGCACAGACCTGCCCAAACAATACCCCTCATTGAGGATATCGCCTCGGTCCGACTAACTTACCAAATTCTATTAATGAAACTTCTAATTCTAACCAACGGGAGCCAACCCCGGAAAGAATAGAAGGAGTGATGGACTGTCAACAGCAGATCGAACTCCCCGGTATGACAGCAATGAGGCGGTGAGCGAGGAGTTAATCTCTTTAGCGCCACCGAAGCGTCATTTGACCGTTTCATTCAGCAACTCCATGAACTCTTTAAAGAGCGCTACCGACGCCTCATTTGACCAGCGCCTCCCGCATCAATCAAAAAGAAGAGGAAAGGGAGATTAAGAAGGCTAGCTAGCAACGGCAATAGTCTCCCTAGAAGGCAGCTGCGTCTAAGGCTGCTATAAAGGAGTAAGGCAGCTAGTAAGGCACGTAAGCAAGGCTATCTTACGCTTAGCCTTCTATTAGCAAAAGTCCCTGAAAGGGGCACGTAAGCGGTTCGTCACTTTTAGGTACGAACATAGCTTGAAGCGAAGGGACGAAGACTAACAATACGCCGTGCGACTCGGAGGACATAAGACCTCTCTTTCTCACATTGCTTGATTGACTTCCGCTTTGCGCTTATTTACCAATTTGCTTAAACTGTGTTTTTTGCACTTGACTGGGTGGACAGGGGTGCAGTTGCTGAGGATTTCTCGATCGTAGTAGATCTGTATGTGCAGAGATAATAGTGAGTGCAATGAATCTTGCTCCCACTTTTGACGATGGAATAGCCTGTTTTTCTAGCTATTACTTTCCTTCATTCAGGTATGGGGAGGGAATACGAAGGTCGAGTAGGCTTCGTCGGTTTGAGATGAGAAGGTGAACGACGAATCCGAGTGATCGAAGGTTCAAGTACTGAGCGAATATTCAAACGTCTATTCATGTGAGAACTTCTTGCCCCTTTGGTTGACACCACCTTAGCCTTAGTCAGTAAGGGAGGGGGGTGACTATTAGATAGGGACTCCGGAAGTTCATGGGAAGAGGTTAGTGGAAGAGATCATCTTTCCGGGGTTGGAGTCACCGAAGTGGACGATAGGCAAGAAAAGACACAGGAGTGGACCTGACAAGCATAAGATTCATTCAATAGCCAAGCAGGAGAGTATGCACCACTCCGAAGTACTAATAACTAAGTTGAAAAGAGAGCGGGGCAGGCCATAGACGAAAGTGAACTATAGACTACTTACCAAAGACCATAGGCAATGGACGAAAGACCAGCAGAAGGGCATTAGTCGCCGAGGAAGCTAGTGCGCGTAGATCAAAGCTTAGTGGAGAGACCATACATAGGAAAGTTACAAGGACAGGTTATCAACAGGGGTCGATGGCAGGTTCGATTACGGAGAAGTCAATAATCAATGATTATGCGGAGGGTCCAGCAGTCACTAATAACCCAAGCAGAAGGGTCAAGCCTATTTGAATTTGTTATTGGAAAATGAGGAGGAAGACATCTGTCATGGAGAGGCAATCCTCAAATACGTACTTTGACCTGACGGCTTACCGTTCTTAGCTTCTGATGGGAATTCCAATTCGCTACCATCGGATAGCTGACCAAGGTGTGGTTCTTTTGTCGAAAAGGTGCAATTCGAGAGTCATTCAAAACGTTTAAAAGGTCTGGATGTTCGATCTGCATACAACTTCCTATTTTGTCGCCCGTGGGTACATTCAGCCAGTGCGGTGCCTTCCAGTCTCCATCAGAAGAAAAAGTACATAGCAAAGGACCACATGATCACGATAAATGCAGAGGAGGATCTGACAGTCCTTCGATCTCCAGCAATTCCTTAGATAGATGTCGAGAACAATGCAATGTGGCTCCTGACACATTTCATACCTTTGGAATCGTTAATGCCAATGTAATCCCTGAAGGCTCAGTGTTGGCCAAGCCGAAGGTATCCGCCAATGACAGGATGGTCGCCAAAAGTGATGCTAGCCAATGGTTATAAACCAGATTCAGGACTGGGGCAGAATCTGCAGGGACGGACTGACATAGTTCAATTGCCGGAAAAGAGGGATAACTATGGGCTCGGGTATAAGCCTGATGAAGAATTTGCACCGCCACAATGGCAGAAAGTTAAAGCGGTGGAGGCCAAGCCCCCCTTTCAGAAATCTTTGTGAAAAACGGAGTTATCATGCCAGGTCAGGGGTTACAAGAACAAACTGAGATAACAGAGCACATGCCAGCTGTGGAAGAGGTACCTTCGTGGATGGTACCGGAATACAGAGGAAGAAGTGGCCACTGTCCTAAACTCCGCCCATGCTCAGATCATTGACACTATCCGCCCTGCAACTCTCGGGGAGAAGATCAGTAACTGGAAAGCCACCCCGCCCCTTTGCGGAAGTTTGGGGCTTCATTCTGTCTGGTAGTTCTATGTTCCGTATCCATGCCTGTTCATTGCCTTCCTTAAGGGCGAGATGTTTTATCCAAGCCCTTCCTGGTTTGAAAGGTATACCTCTTAAAACTTGCACTCATTCTCTTTCCTGCAGAACGAGAGGGAAAAAAAAGGGGGAAAAGTCCTCTCCTCCTAGATCGGAGGAGATGTAAATAAAACGGGTCAGATCTGACCAAATCTGATCAGATCTAGACCCGGAAGTGAGTTCCCACACCGCAACATCCTGATGAGTCAGATCGAACGGTCCGCATTGGTCCGATCGATCCGAATCACCCCACCAACAAACCCCAAAACTACCGGATCGAAATCGTCCACCAACAAACCCCCCGCAAGCTGATCGGGCCGAAGGTGGAGAGAAAGCTTGTCACGAAGAAATCGAAAACGTGACGAGGATAGTCCCTTGGTAAATATGTCTGCCAACTGATCAACGCTAGGCACAAATAGCACACGGAGAGCGAGCAACGCGTTCTCGAACAAAGGTAGTCAATCTCGACATGCAAAGTCCTGGCCTGGCATGGAGAATTGGATTCACAGCAAGATACGTAGCACTCACATTGTCACAGAAGATAGTAGGAGTGCGCGGGAGAAACCAATGTCTCGAAGAAAAGATACTGGATCCAGGTAGCATCCGCCGTTGTGACAGCTAAGGAGCAATATTCAGCCTCCGCACTCGATCTAGAGACTGTAGGTTGCTTCCGAGAGGACCAGGAGATAAGCTTGGGACCAAGGAACGTGCAGCCACCAGATGTGGATCTACGATCATCAGGTTTAGTTTACCCAATTTGCATCAGAATAAGATACTAAAGAGAAGTTGTGGCTTTTGATTCTGAAAGTGAGAGATAGTTGATCCAGAAACCTCCGCCCAAAGAGTCCTCTACTATAGTACTGGACCGGTCTCCGGAAGGCTAAGATCCTTTTGATCACTGAAGAAAAAAAAGACATTTGATGAACTATAGCTCCTGTCTTTATATTGAGTGTTCAGTGTACCGTAGTAAATACATAATCTCAAATCATAGATTTTTTGAGGCTCTCTATAGGAGTAAGGGTAGGCCCTATTCCAAGACGGAAAAGAATGTTTTGCGAGAAACTAAGAACCGCCAACCAATTGATCGAATGTTCCCGGAGAAAAAAGGGGTCACAGCCGTGTCAGGTTGAAGTAGGTTCACCGGTACTGGAGTGTAGCACACTCACCTGATATATACTTAGAGATCGTTTCAAGGAAGTGTTGATTTCGGGTCCTTCTGAACCTTTTCTGTTAAGAAGTCGGACTATTAGAGCATTTTTAGAAAGGGGGGTCTCGCTTGTGATAAGGATGAAGTCGAATGAATATAGTAGTGTCCAAAGCTTGCGGCTTCCCCGAAGAAACTATGCCTCGCTATTATCTTGGTCCCCGGGCATCCAGTTGCCTTGCTATTATCCACCTTCTACGTTGGCTGGCTTTCCTGTCGGTAGTTAAGCATTCCTTTCTCAACCGATCCTCCCATCCATACCAGCAAGATACGGCTTGTTGGCCGTCTCTCTAAGGCTTGGCTCTGAAATGGTGGGAGATTCCATCATTCCTTCATTCTATTCCGGCTAGTCGTAGCAAGCCAACCACTTCCATTTCCAACTTGGCTAATGAGGGGAGGGGAAGGCCCCTTCCTTTCCGGCGGGTGATTCATCCATGAGCGTCAGAGATGACAGCTTCGATTCGCAGGCAGGATATTGAAATCGGGCACTATCTATCAATAGTTGCTTCTAACTTCGCGACTAAGGGCTCTGGAACATACTATATGCCTAGAACTGGTGATGCAGATAATGCGGTGTCTGTCGGAGTTTGAGCGGATCCAGATGCAATTTCCCAAGTCGAAGCAACGGGTTGAAAAACCACCACAAAGGAGGGGAACGACGTCCTGACTAAACCTTCTTTGGGTCGAGAAAAGGGTACCCTGCGTTACCACACTTTTCTAGTTCCATCGTCCTATCGTCCTCTTGCTAAAGAGAGAAGAGCAAAGATTAGCTACCGGTAAGCAGTCCTCTCTTCCTTCCTTTAGTAAGGACTAGAGTAGTAGATGCGCTTAGTTACCAGTCACTATTCCTAAATCAAGATAAGGAACTTCTTCCCGATCTGCCTTTCCTGGTTATCTGTTCATTTTTCTCTAGTATCGGAGGATTTTGCCAGAGGAATTGTTGAAGTCATTCTCCGTTCCGTCTAATCTCTTGGTGAGTAGCTAGCTTTCCTGTCGGGTTGTACCCCGAGTCTTCCCTGGGGATCACGCTTAGTGCCTGGAATAAGGGGAATCCACTCGTCTATCTTCATTTCTTGATGTCTTTCTCGACTGACTGCTTGTTAAGCAAAAGCATTGAAGCTCGGAAAGAAAGAAACAAATCTACTCGACGGATCCTTTTCTTGATCTGATGGACCACAGTTTTCGCACGAGTTCCGTTCCGCCATCATTCCGATCAACGGCACCTGTGTCTATCTACTTCCCACCTTCCATTGGCAAAACATCCAAATCAACGATGAGAACCAGGGTCTTTGGCTAACGGGTCTTGGGACTTTAGACACTATCCTTTGGAACAGCAGTAATCTCGTCGATCCGAATCAATGAATCTATCTGGGCAGCACTCCCCTTTATCTCAGTTCGTTGTTAGCTTTAGAAGGAGTGGTTCCGTCAGGTTCAATCAATTGGAAGCGGAACTGCCAGTCGAGGAGCTAGAGGAGAGGTTCCTTAGCGAGTACCCTCGTTTGATCTGATCGCCGGTCAAGAGGAAGTATCGGAGCCGGGGAGAACACAGTTGATATTAAGTAAATAGATGGACGGACAGATATGAGCTCAGGGATAGGGATTTCAAAGCATTTCTATTACTGATTGCAGCTGTATTCTTTTCTTTCTTGATTTCTTCCCTCTGTTCCATAGGCTTAACCGGAGGATCTATATCGATACAGACAACTATGGATAGAGATCCGGTCATTCCTCTCCCCTTCCAAATGCTGAAAGCAAGCCCTTGCTCACTGAACTATCCTTTGGAAGGGAAGGTGAACTCTTAAGAATGACCAATTGGAAACACACAAACACGAATAGTTGCCCTGATAGCAAGCAATCAATCGAACTACCGGCCGGCACAAAGGACTCTGCTTTTCACAGTAACCCGAAATCCGCCCTTGTACCCCCACTTCAGGCTGTGATTGAGAGTGACTTTTCGATGTCGATTCTTGCAAGCAAGCACTCGGCTTAAAGCCCTTCCCCTCCCGCGGCCATTAGACCGAAGGTAGGCAGGTCGATTCCATTCCCGAAGACTTGCTTGCATGCTTGGGTATCGTAGACAACTCGATTCGTTGGAGCAGCTAAAGACCTACCTTGAAATGCTCCACCTATTCCCCTCTCCCAGTATCTCTTTCTCCTTTGTTCTGAAGTCCTCTCTAACTTGAGCCACAAGCACATTAATACTGCAAATCTCACAGGGTATGTTGCGGGGAATAATGCTCCTGCTTTGGCTCACCTTCTTTTTACTGATGATTGCTGACTTCTTACTAAAGCGAACCTTCTGGAGTGTTAGGTGCTCAAAAATGTGTTGCAGGATTCTAGCAAATGTACGGGTCAGAGGATGAACATGGATAAAGAAAGATTCTTTGAAGTTAAGAAAGGCTTCCGGGGAAAGGGTCTATCTTACTTAAGGGGAAGGAAGAAAGTCTTCAGAACCGCTGACACTCCGTTACGGCCTAAGACAGGAGCAATCAGCTTACGAGGGAAACCTAACCTACTTCGGGACAGGAGCATGATTTTGAATTTCACTAAGATGGCTATGACTTTACGTATCCCACAGGGCTAAAAGAAGGAAAGAAGGGCATCCCTTTTCCCATCCAAGCGTATATGAGGAAGAATCCATCGAGTCCGTGCAGCTCCCTACCAACCAAAGGCCACCTTACAGGATGAAGAAGATAGAAGCCATAGAGGGGGCTTTACTGATATTTGCATTCACAGAACTAAACAGGGAAGATATCCCAGGATTGTGGCTAAGAGGTCAAAAGCAGATAGCCTATATAGAAAGATAATTTTTGTTTTCAGTGAGAAGTGCTAGCATAGCAGCAGGTTACATTCCTAGGGCTCAAGTACCAGAAAACAATGCAGTGGTGAAAGCAACAAGAGAAGCTAGGGGTTCATCCAGCGGAATAGATCCATTAGCATGTTGGGATCTAGAGAAGACCGATTCTGAATCTGAGACAGAAATGACTTTGAACTGCAACTAGAGGGGCTTCAAGAGGAAAGGAAAAGGAAGTCAGAATCTGGTACAGACAAGAAAGGAAAGGGAATTCTAATAGATTTTTTGTGCCAAGAGGGGAGAGCACTGAGAGCATTTGTTGATCTATACGATCGACCCCGGCCATTCGCCGCGTGGGGGAACCGGGTAACCAAAGTCGCGATCGAATAACGGAAGGTCGCAGGATTTCTTTTATGAATTCTAGAAGTGCTGGTTCGAGTCCAGCTCGTGACAAGGCCTTGGTCATATAGATGTCTCGACTCCTGAGCAGGGCATGAGAGGTTGCTTATCGGATTTTCAATTTCCTCCTATCCAGAGGGGAATGCCGGGCAGAGAGCCAGCTAAGCCATATATTTACTCAGATCGGAATGAATGGACGACAAAGAAGGTCTCAAAAGACAAACAAAGACGAGCATTTGAATTGATGACTATATGAGGAGCCTACATAGCCCGCGTAAACTCAAGTCGTGGACTAAGAAATCGGCAATAGAAAGGATTCCTCACATCACAAGTCCGGGAACGACACAGAGCAAACGAGCGGACAGGAGGCAGGGAAAGAAAAGGCTTTACGGAAAGCGGTAGTCGTGGACTGGTATACTGCGAATGCTTCGCCTAACAATTACCTAACAATCTTTGAGACTCCTTATTGATCCCTCACTCTAGTAAGTGCTGGCGTAGCGGGTCCTAGTGGAATGGTAATAGCGCGTTACACATATCATAATATGTTCCCCCGACGAGACCCCGAGCGTACAAGAACTACAAGGGCAAGGAGAAGATACATTGGAAGTGTGGAACGAGAGAGGGATGGTTTACCAAAGAATCAATACGCCTACTATCTTTGTTTGACAGCCCCTTAGTTGGGCTATACACTCCGGGCTCTAATAGACTCACTCTTCCAGCAGGAGAACGAGAATGCCTAAACCTTAGTTACAAGCCATTAGTTCCCTCCTGACCCTAGAAGGACTAATTATAGAACATGGAATTTCGATTCAAAAACGCACGTAAAACGATTCAAACTTCTATACATGAGGTGTCTTTATCATCCATTTGATGCAGTAAAATCGCCTTTTTTTCGATGTATGAATAAATAAAATTAGAATCCAATTGAATCAGATTGGAGATCCAGACTTGTCACTTGAATTTCCTAGTCCTTTCTTAACAAGATGGAGGGGAAAATGAAGAAAGAACCCTAGGCTTAGGCGTGGTGTCAACAGCTAAATGAAATACAGGAAATGCAGATTTAGTTACATCTTATAAAAGGGAAAAGTGCGGGCAATGCCGACCTAGGAAAAACTCATGAACACCGGACGGCGAGTAGGCCCATACAATTCAACAGTTCGTTTCGTTGCCTATTTCTCTATATAGAAAAGATTCGTTAGGTATCTTGCCCCAACACTTCTTTCAACTCTTCTTTTAGGCTCTTCATCAGCACTTTCAGACGACATGTATGGGGAGTTTTCATACTTCTAAGAGTTCTTAGAAAATAGAGAAAGAAAGGGACCTGCGGAACTCAGTTACAGGACTTCACTCGTATCGTAGTAGGCGGGATGTAAGGAACCGGAAATGCCTGGCTTGAAGGGAACTCACCTGTACCGATAGCAAGGGGAACTCAAACTCGATTTAGCTTTCTACCACTGGCTTCTACAGACTCCTATTTGAAAAAGGAAACTCCTAATAAGGTAATACGCTATCAGATAATAACCTTCCTCAAAGGACCAGAAGTGGAGGGGCACTTGAACATACCCTATCATGTCCCGAACTAGCCTTCCTTGACGGAAACAAAGATAGAGATAGCTTTCTTGCCCTATCCCGAGCTAGCCTAGAACCCTAAAACCCACTTGCCTATTTGGCTCGTAGAGAAAGCCTATTCTAGGATTCTGCCATATACGAGATTACCAGCCTTTTAGGACATACACATATAGCGAAGGAATCCAACCCCTCCTGTTACACAGGCTACAAGGGAACTCTCAACGGATGAAAGGCAATAAAGAAAAAACTTCAAGTAGATCGATCCAAACTCACAATGGAACTAGCTCGCAAAGAAGGAGCAGGAATGTCACTGGCTAACAAAAGGGGAAGCCTAATAGTCCTAATCAAAAGAAATCCTGGAAAGCTAAGGGAAAACCATCCAATTCCCTAGTGTAACAATCCCTTATTGTATATAAGAGCTCAACTTTCTTGTAATTGTATATTTGAGCTATGAGCTATTCCCCTCCTGGGACAATGGCAATAGCAAAAAAGGCCAACGAAACGACTCCTACACCTCCTGGCCGGGAACTCCCAAGAGAACTCACACTCACAGGAAAAAGAGACAGCTGGATTGGGGACTGCTACTAGAGAAAGAACCCCATATAAAAGGACCATTCCAACTGCATCTATCCCAATGGCTGGACTGGCTGGAACAGAACTCAGCTGTACATATGCTCTGTATTATCAATCTATCTTACACTGTCTTGCCTACTCGCTTGCCCGAGAAGAGAATCCGCTATCCCAGAGACGACTACTAGTTGTATTTTCCAGGGACTTCCACTCAAACTCAAACACCAGGGACTGGTATGAAGACTGGTGGAAAGCGGAATAGCGATACGGGGACTTCACCTATTGATACCGGGACTACTGTTACGTGGAATACGTATACAGGGACTCCAACTCAATCCCCATCGAAAGGAACTGCAAATGTATTCAAGGGAGCTCGTTTTAACGGTCGAAATGCTAGCCGCCAGAGTTCCAGTGCTATATCGAAGAAAGGAGCTCTCGGTACTTAATCATGAGCGAAACATCACCGAAGCTTTCTTCAAAAAAATGGAGTGTTCAGTTGACCCTAATAAAGATGAGATATACTCGAGAAGGAAGACTCTATCCCTTGCCTGGCCAGTGAAGAGGGCATCTCGGAAGAAGCAGTTGGGAAAGGAAAGGAGATTGTGGGTTTCTTCCCTTCAACATTCCTATTTCTGAGATCGAGCTATGAAAGCCGAACTGTCTTTACCGAACGAGCCTACCTGAAACTGCTACCAGAAACGGAGACTACGGCCCTAGCCCTACATAAGGAATTGATTCCAAAGCCGCTAGAGTACTACGCTTGACGGAACAGCAACAAGGATGATTTTTGATGAACCGACTGAACTAAACCTCCCCGAACGACCCTAGCGTACGGAAAAGAAAGAAGGTTTAGTTTACCACTTGAACTGGACTTCCGCTTCCGGCTTGTTTGAAATGAAAGAAGCAGTAATGTTGCCAGAGTTTTGTCTAGCTTTTGGACTCTACGCGTTGTCGTGATCGTGTAAATCTCCCTCTTCCGCTTTAGACGACACGACTTGCCTTAGTAAGACAGCTGGAATTCTCGCTATAGTACGATTGTTCGTAGGTTGACTGACGGAAGACTAGCTGTCTGTGCTAATTGAAAACAATATTCATTCGATTCTTGCATCATTTTTTGATGTTCCTTGTACCATCGATTTGATTCGATGATTGTATAAAATTTGGAATGTTTAAAGGCAGCAGCACATTCGTCTTGATATATCCTATTTTCTTCTTCTTGTTTTGACACATCCTCCACCTTTTCTGAGTAAAATGGAATCAAACTTCTGGAAAAATCCCGCTCGTGAAAATGCAATACGCCAGCGCGGTACATTCTACCACGGAAGTCCATGTAAGCTGGCAAATAGATTTGAAACCCTCTGTATGCTTCCGCAAGATTTCATATGAAATTTTCATATCTAGCACGCTGAACCCGTTTTTCTAATTCCAGTAACAAAACGTCATACCGACATAACCCTGGATCAACTGTTCACTCTTCCTCTATCTTCACTCGCTTCCTTGCCTTCGCTTAGTTAACCTTGGTTGATTGTCAAAGATTTAGTCTTTAGTGAACCTACCCTTCGAACTTCTAGCTGGAGGTCTTCTTCAAAGCCGTAGCTGGACTCCTTCATGCATGATCCAGCTTCTGGAATTAGGTGTAAAGACACGTTCTCTGTATTGCTTGTTTTGTACTTGGCTTGGAGACCGGTTCCGAATTGAATTAGTGTAGTGCGGTTGCTATTTCAAAAAGAAAGAAAGACGCGGATTGACCCCCGAGCCTTTGCCTGAGTGAGCTACGTCCAAATTCTTATTCTTTCCGTAGAGGAATTGGTACGACTTTGGGCAAGTTACAATAGTCACATTGAACCCTCGACTATGTGATCAATAACTCTTCTCGGTTAGGAGAACCCCTCAGGGCTGTTGACTATGTCCTTACAATACTTCCCTTTGCCTTACCCAGGATCCTGCTTATTGGACTCAAGGAAGTCGAGAAGCTAAACCAATTAGCAAGATGTGTTCGAAGAAAGATAGAATGGATATTTTTACCCTTCCTCACAACATAGGGCTCGGGAAGGGCGAGTACAGAATTCCTAAACCGTACACATGGGAGCTTGTGCCATTACCTCTTGCCTGCAGCTCTGGTTCAGAATCATTCGGGAAGTCCCTCCATTTTAGAATAGGAGGACATGTATGGTTAGGTTCAGACTGTTCTTGGAAGGATTCGTCGGTCTTCTCTTATATAAGATATAGAAGAGAACACCACACCTCCTCCCTTTCTTTAGGACAGTATAAAGAAGATCGAAATGCTCTTGGAGTCTCGAGATTTACCTTCTCTCAGCGAGGAGATGAATTAGAACACTTGGAATCCTCGCGGATATAGCGTGTGTGCCAGATCTTGTTCGATTAGACCCAGTTCGACCTCCAGTACCGATTTCCCTCTGAAATAGATCGAACTGAAGCTTTTACTACTACTACGACTATTAGACTTTCTTTTCGAATGTTGAATTGATATGCCCTTTTCCAGTCTCTCTTCTCTTTCAGTCCTATTCCACTTCTTTCACCCGATCACCTTTGACTGGACAAACACATTGACTCGACCTTTCGAGTGTCTAAGACTGCCTTCTTCGATTCCTTGAGCAGAAAACTCCTCCTATTTTCCTTTGCTTTCTTTACTCCCAACAATTGATCGAGTCTCGTTCCAGTAAAATGGAGAGATGAATTGATGTGGGGATGAGGCATCACAACTTTCTCTTCCAGACCCTAGATTTGCCGATTCATCCGTCAGGTTTCACCTAAAAATCCCTTACTCCGTGTTTGGGCTAAAGTAGTTAGTTACACCCAATGAAACCCATAAAGTGTTTGAATCAATTATCTAAGTTTTTGATTCTTCCTTTTGATTTGCCAGTTTTTCTTCCTTTCTTACCACTAAATAATCATCTGGAGACCTGTTGCATAATCCGTGCAGAATCCACCATTCGGAATTTCGCTCTGACTTTCCTACAATGGGGTGAAAACTCTGACAACGATTCTTTCCCATGACGATTTGAGAATCGTCTGAAAGAGATTTCCTCGTTCTAGTTCTGACTATTTCTGTTTTTTGTTTCGTTCTTCCTTTAGTTCAGGCTTTGAACTCTCTTTCTTTCGGTAGTCCTTAGTAGCGTAACCTGGGTTACAAGGTATAGGTATAAATAAGCTTCGTAGAGAGGGATTGGCGACGTCGGCTAATTCATCTTTCCTTCAGAGCGCTGCAAGTGGTCTACAAATGAAAGCTTACCAGTCTTATGTTAACCTGAGTACAAGAGCTATCTCTTCCTATTCGAAACCATATCTCATTGCGGAGTGTAGAATGGACGAAAAGAACCAAGGATTCTATCAATCATGTACGTAGGTGGTTGCACTTTCCTTACTGGAGGAGTACTTGAGGCACTATGTCACAGCGAGTCAGAAGAATTGGGTGGAGTTGCTGGATAGTGCGCACTCTGATTATTGACACGTCTTCCTGCTTTCGGCAGCCGCGGATGGAACTTGGAATAGATGTGTATGCCTCCTTCCTTGGTAATGGAGGATAGATAGCTTGGATGGATAGATTGATGGCGTTCAGTAGAATCAGTCTATATAGGTAAGTAGGCAGGTAAGGTTGCTTGCCTTTGCCCTATTGTTTGTTCCCAGAACTATTGGTGTACGAGAGAAGCAGTAGAAGGGGTTATGGCCCGTGAAGTACGGTGGTGTCTGGCTGGAGAAAAGCTCCGCGTACGAGTAGTAGTTCCAGGCTGGGATTCACCTGACCCTGTACGATTAGTTCTTGCCGGCTCAAGTACCTCAACGTTGGCGGCTAATTCTAGTCTGATGGGCTTCTGCCTAACCTAGAAGCAAGCATACCTACTCTACCTTCTTATCGTTGCAACATGGCTGTAGGCATCTCTCTTTCCTAAAGGTTCGAATGGATAAGGAAAGCTAAGACTGAGGTAGCTGTCCTTTTCTTGTAGTTGTGATGTATCCCGTTTTGTTTCTGTAATGGACATGGACTCCCGGAGTCCTGTAGCTAACTAAGGCAGTCTGGATGCTCTCGAAGAGCTAAGGAGAGATAGAAAAGGCAAGGAACCCGGATGCAAGCAAGGAGAATATGGATGTCTTTCGAGAATATGAAAAGTGAAACCTTTAGTCTCCCTTCCTTCAAGTCTTTCTTCTAGTGGTTTTTATCCCTACGAGAACAAGCCATTTCTTTTCTGGGCAGAAGTCAGGTAGGAGGGCCAGCGCCCTTTCTCTTCTAGCATTAATAAGACTTTGACTTCTTTGCTTAAGGAAAGGAATAAGGAGCAAACATGGCATGAGTCTTAGCGTCTGCATCTATAAGGGTAGAGAAAGTATAGGAATAAGGAATGCATTATAACAAAGAATCTTTCGCAAGGTGAGGCTGGGACTAGAGACAATCCATAGAGCTATGATTCTTTTGTGACTTCCACCTTTAGTCGAGTGTGAAATGGTGGGCTTTATGCCAAACTGGAGGGCATTGGTTGGTCAAGATGCACCCGAGGCTTAGATTAAAGAGAACGCTGCCTCTGAGTAGATGTACGAATACTCATTCTCTTACCAATGTCTCTACTTCTCAATTGGAGAGGCCTCGAACGCCAAATCAAGTCATTGACAGAATGGATTTCGATGACGGCTGACGAATAGGATTTCTGAAGAAAGAAGACCCGAGCACACGCGCAGCCTGACTTGAATAACCAATTGTTTTTTTCTCTTTCCTCTCTGGATTGGGTCTTCCCCTGCCTCAAAGAGTAGGGTTCCATTCTGCAAGATCTAAATAGAATAGAAAGATAGTCAAAAGCATGAACGAACGCCGGAAGACAGAACGAAAGCCGGAAAGTTCTACGGCTTTCTAATCATGATTAAGACCGGTAGTCTCGTTTGGGACCTCAGACTAGAGCCTCGGTATACCTCTTGCTACTAAGTGATCGTGCGAAGTAGCAATCAAGCGGTATGGTGCGACTCATCACGGTCCAAGGTTTGCTGACTCCTGTCTCTTAGGCGTAGCAGGGTTTTCTTATATTTTAACGATTCCCATTCAAGCATTCTTATTCAACGTCAATGCTGCTTGTTCCAAATTCCTTTCTTTCCACTAGTTCTTACATAAGCAATTTGAAGGAAGTAAACGAAGTCTTTCTTTCCGAAATCCACTCCTGAAGGGTTTCAGTACTGGGACCAGATGAAGGACCAGAAGTAGCTTGTGGCGAAGCAAGGTCAGATGCAGATATTGGCTGAGAATCAACACTAGAGCCTGAAGCAGTAGGTAAAGTGAATGAGGTCTGCCGAGAACATGGTCTCGTAGAATGTGGACATGTAGCTGCAGGTGGCAGAACTGGCACAATAGCAATGTCTGAATCGGCTGGAGAGCTGGAGGCATAATGGCGCGAGGCATACGGATATGTGGTCTCATCAAAGCGCACATGCCGAGAGACATATACCCGGCCAGTGACAGGATCCAAACACCTATAGCCCTTGTGCTGCGAACTGTACCCTAGAAACACACATTCCGTTGTTCTTGGCAATAATTTGTTAGTAACATAAGCACCTAAGTGAGGATAACATGCACAACCAAAGACACGAAGGTCACTGTAGCAAGGGATACGACCAAACAGACGAGAAAATGGAGAATCCCAATTGAGCACAGGAGTGGGCAGGAGATGAAGCAGATAAACTGCTGTAAGGACAGCTTCACCCCAAAAGACTCCGGGTACAGATGAAGAGAGAAGAAGTGATCTAGCTGTATCAAGAATGTGCCGATGTTCAGGTTATGCAGCGTCAGCGTAAGTCTATGCATGTGGCTCGGTTTCTCTCTGGCTTGCCTTCGTCTTATGATCCTATTCTTGATCCTCTTTTTTGTCCTAAGGGTCATGTGGAACCCGAAGCTATAGGTCGCATTATGATTTGAAGTCAAGGGCTCCGAGACTTCGCATAGTGAGGAAATGGTAGCGTGTCCTACTAATTGTGTAAGATACTAGTTTTCTATTCCTGCCTATAGGGCAGGGGAATCAGAAAGGTTTCTCGCTCAATCCGATCTTTATTCAGTGCCAAGACCTTTATAAGATAAGCAATTAGTCAAATTCGATACATTCGATATCCTTCTTAAGTTAAGCTTCAGAACGAAGATGGTGGGCTCACGTGGGTAGCTCCCGTCTCCTGTAGCCGCCTTGTTCTCTGTTAGTTCATAAAGTGTCTGACACAGACGCAAAGTCATGACAACCAGACTAGACTAATAACGTTACAAGCAGCGCAAGGGAACGCTTTCCGCAAAGATGCTGTTAGTTAGTCCACTTCGACAAGAAAGTGGGGACGGGGAGTGAGTTAAAAAAAGGACTATTTCAAACCTTTCTTCGTGTGGGGAGTCTCTTGAGCTCTTTATGGCAGCTAGTCTAGATCGATTCCTAAGGATAATAAGAGGATTCAAATTCTTTCTTTGTTAAGACAGAGGAGAGCTTACTCTTTGATCGACCAAGCCGAAATACAGATCTCATCACAGCACTTGTAGTAACCCAGAGACTGAACTGATTGACTAACTAACTTACCGAAGGGACGGACGGAAGGTAAAAACCTAAGGGAAGGCACTGACCGAACCATAACTGCTCTTGCCTTCATGCCTGCCTCTACCTCCTTCGCTGCTTACTCCGTTCGTGGTGCTGATTCCACTCCGGAAATGGGTACAGAGTCACTGAAGCCCATTCCTTTCCACAACCTATCTTTGGAGCAACCTATTTTATAATAATAGGTTGTTAGTTCATAGGTTGCTTTTTCCTAAATCTTTTTACCCACCTATCTGAGTACATAAATGCTTTTGTAATAGAAGGGGGTTTCCTCCTTTAATAAAGGGGTAAAGCCATCAAGCCACCTCTGTCTATCCCGATATTGAGGCCACCTCTGTATCCCGATTGTCTTACTGATTCTTTTCCCGAACTAATTGTCCGAGAGATAAGAGCACCCCCTTCTATCAGCCGGCTTGGTTGCTATTAGTCAATAATCCCTTCAGATACGGATTAAGAAATCGAAATCCATTTTTGGAATTAAACCAGCCAGGGTGCGATAGAGAAAGAAGCGATGCTACCCCGCATGAATAATCTACTCCTTTGCTCCGATACCTACCTTAAAGAATAAAAAGCTAAAAGGTGCGCGCCTACACTCATTGAATAGTTTGATTCCCCAGTCCCATCTTCATATCTATTCTATTCCTAAGCTTCACAGAGGCGCTGGGATGGGGCACTCTAATTAGACACCAATTCTTCACCCGTATATGAAAGTTCAAAAAATATCTTCTGTTCTCCCAGTGAGTCTAATATTTCCTGCTCCGCTGCTCCCTCTTTCCCTTCTCCCGGGGGTGAAAGAGCAAGCCAAGCAACACACCAATAGTGGTGACCCGGAGAAAGAAGAGTGTGTCAACCTAATCTCGGAAAAATAGAACGAAGCGAAACTAGTTTGGAACAGGTTCCCTGACACCATTTAACGCAAACTCAAAGCAGAACATTCCGCATGAAAAGAAAGCCGATGAGGTATTCTCCCTTTTTTCGGAGTTATATGTCTAGAATCGAATTGGACAGAAAGATGGATCAGAGCATGCCTAACCGGACTGACTTGGGGAAGGGTCAATCTCCTCCGGACGGATCCCGAATATGAGATTTCATAATGTACGTTGATAAGATTCTGGGCAACACATTCCCTGTTGCGAGATCTTTAAAAGGGCCCCTCACGGGTCAGGATCTCCTAGCTAGCTCCTTGTCAGCAGACGATGGATGCAACTATTTTTGCAGTATTTAGAACCATTTCCCTGGCCTATTTACTGTGTGGATCAGATCCATCAAATGTGGTGTATCCCGCCGTTCCTGATGGCACATCCTTATGGATCCCAATTTCAAATCACGAGGGAACGGTCTTGAAGCAAGTGCCTCATCCTTCTATTTCGCGCCTCTACCTGCTCTTCTTCCATCTTTAGGGCCTTATCCCTTCCTCATCTGAAAAAGTATCATAAGAGATTGTTTTTTCACGGTTTGGGTATATGAGGAGCACCCGTTTCACCAAGCTTGAGAAAAGATATGCTTAGATCAGCCTTTGCTGGCCTTTGGTCTTCCAAGTAAGGAGATGGAGATAACAGGGGCTGCTAAAAAGTCAAATCAAATTATTGTATTGGATAGCTCATTTCTCACTCTGAGGAATTTCCACCAGCTAGCTAATAATGCTACGCACATCCTCCACAGTTCAAGTAAAGGAGCTCCATTAAGCGGAAGTCTTCTATGGCTTTTGAGATATTGACTTATTACTTCTTTAAGTATTTCCCTCATGGTTAGGTGAACGTAAGGTCTCACCACTCTTCTGACTAAATGGGCCATTTGTTGCATTCAGAAGGCTTACTATTTCTTTCGTATTTTTTATCAAAATGAAACCTAGCCACCTAAACAACCAGAAGTTGAGTTCCGTAGCCATTTTATTAGCAAAGAATGTAGAATCAGGCTGTTTTCTATAACGGATATCTGACCAAGTATCCCATCCCGAGTATCACAGCCCGCCCAGCTCTGACTGGCATCTAAACCTACCTGGATCTATTGAATCACCACCCGGCAATCATAGATAACCTATCAGAAAGGGTATGTTTCATTCGATAAAAAATCCATTTAATAGGTCCGATCCAAGCGACCTTATTGCTTGCTCCGACCCAGGTAGTGCATCCATAGCTCAATCAATCTCATTTGGTGGTAACTTGGGGTCCATCTCCTTTCTTTCTTCCTTTTCTCCTTCCTTCCTCTTACTGTGGGACTGGCTTATCATAAAGGCCATTGAAAGCTGTCTGATATGGCTAGTCTCTCTTTATTTAAATTTACCCCACGAATGAACTCTCCTTTGTTTCACGGGATGGATTTCATTAACACGGATAGACCAGAAATGGTCTTCGCAAGCATACCGCTTTTAGTAGAGGAATGAGGACGAGATGCGGTGTCCAGTCGTATTGGTAGGGATCGCTATGCCACCTGTCTTTTTTATCCTAGGCGTACTGCAAAGAAAACGGTAGGTCATAGACTGGAGGACCCCCTGCTACATCGTGATAACTCTCTTCAACCGGATCAACAAAGGCGAGATCAGCTCACTTCTCCACCGACTCAATCAATCGGAGGAAACTAAATCCTAAACTTCGGAGTGGCAAGCAGCAGAAACGATCAATCTCTCCATAGAGTAAATCGGGAATCTTTTCATACTGGGACCGGATAGCCGGATCTGGAAGGTAAAACCCTGACTGTGGGAAGGGATGAATGAAAGACTTCGGAGCTCAGTCACAGGACAGGGGGTTTCCCTTCTGTTAAAAGACTTTTCTATTTGCTTTTTCGCTCCCGTAATGGGCTCTTTCTTTTAGGCTCAATAGTCTTCTGAGGGAGCATGCCTTATCTCTCTTTAACTACAGGAAGCTCGGTCCATAGGATAGCGGTTGAATGGCCTCGGCCTTGGTTGGCTTCCCAGATTAACATATTCGCAAGGAAAGAGAATATGGTACAGTGGTATGGTATACAGAGCATACTATATTAAACAGACCCCCTTATATTACGCTATTTGAAGGGAAGAGAGTAGGTTCCTGCTCGGTTAACAACTTATTGTTTCACAGAATCGGTTGTTCACTAAGATGTCCTACTGCTCCTACTTCTAGTGAGAGTGACCTTGGAAAGAGAGAGTCTATAGACCTTCACTCTTATTCACGCGATATTTATATTGCTGGATCGGGCTTTCGCCCATTGTCCTTCAAGTCCCCCTTTTTCATCCCAATCGGGATGCGGTTGCCTGTCGTCGGAGTTAAGTTAGCGGGGTTACCTCAATGTCGGGATAGAAGGGGCTACCTCAACTCAATGAGAGTAGACCATTTTGAACGTAGAATGCATGTGAAAAGCAGAATCCTAATAATCCTAGGATACGAGACTAGTATGGTACACAAGAATTGGTGGACTTGGATAGGTCCCTCTTCTTTATAAGTCACTCGGAGATAGATCAATTAGTGGACCAAATACGGACTCTCAGGACTAGCATAGCTCCCCCTTCTATGACTAGGGAAGACCCTATTCTTCTCTTCCTCGGGGACTAGGAGCACGAGACCTTAGCCCTGGGTGCCTAGAACAAAGACGCTCCCTCGGGGAAAGCGAACTTACTTCCTACTTTAGATAGAAAGAGGCCAGAGGGGGATCTCTCAATAGAATAAATCGGGTAGTACGGACGCGAAAGCTAAATAACTTGGGAAGCTGGAAGACCACTAGATTCTGCTTAGTAACTTCAACAAACTCAATCCCATGGGCGGACTTTTTGGATTCAGATAGGCGGATCGGACTTTTAGTCCTATTTACCTCAGTGAACGATCCGTTGACAAATGTAACCCTATTTAGTGAAAGAAATTGCTTGTTTTCTTGGGGGAAGAGAAGGAGTAAGACAAGGGCGGTTAGCGGGGTTGACTCAATATCAATATCGGGATAGACAGAGGTCTAGGAAACTAGGCTGTTGACCGGGGTAGGGTAACGAAGTTAGACCGACGAGATGAAGGACTAAATTCCCCTATTAGATAGGAGAGAGGAGGAAGAATCGATTCTATGAAAGAAGATTTTTAAGATAGCTTGCTACTCTGGCCAGTGCTATTGCCCTCAGAGATAGAGCGATTAGGGGAAGGAAATACAACCTATTATGTGCCAAAACTCAAAGCTATTTATTGCACGAAGTATGCTGCTACTAGAAGAGCAGTCCTACTAGCAACTGTCGGGCTTACCGGGGTCTAGGAACCTGGAACCTGCTTCCCAAAAAGAAGGGACGCTTTCGCTGACCATGTCTAATGTATTCAAAACAGAAAAGAACAGAGATAGATATTCACTTACGGAACTTTCCCTGCCGTTACCCGTACCTGAAAGAGGTTTTATCACAGCACCTTCCGTGGGCTTTCCTAACTGCTTTACTGAACTTACCTTTAGAGCACGTGAAGGAGTCAGAGGAGATAGAGCTTGACCCTCGAGAACAGAGCGGAAAGAAAAACTATCAGATCAAAGCCGGAGATTTTGTCAACTTGCAAGACTGAGAAAGAAAGACTTTGAACTGCAACTAGAGGGGCTTCGCACAAGCTACATTATCTTTTCTAAGCCTCCCAAACTTACCAATAGCCCCAGAAGGAGAACATTCTCCGCAGCCCTAAAAAAGTTTCATTTATAATCCGACCATAAGGGGTATCTTTTCAAGTGATCCACTTCGAGAGGGTTCATACAAAGAAGAGAAGGAACGAACAGTTAATCAATCCATCTGCGTGCTTGACTTAAAAGCGGCTAGATACGAACCTACAAAGCCTAGACCCGGAAAAGAAGGAGTGAATTCTGATCTTCTCAAGAACTGAAGGACTGAAAATAAGCAGTTAGAGTTGGATTCGGTGCCTTAACGGAACTAAGGGTTTTGTTCTCTGATCCAATAGCACTGGAGTACCGGTTCTCTCTTCCGGTTCCTTTCCATGAACTGCCGTAACTTACTTGCGCCTCGAACGAAAGCGGAAAGCAGAAGAAGAAACAGATGGGCTTTCGACTTGTCTGGATCCACCCATAGGATAAGACCAATAGACGGAATTAATTAGTTTCCGTATGGCATCGCATCTCTTGTTCTCGAATCCGCATAAGGGCTTAGACGAGAACTAGCATCTCTCCGCCAAGACCGCTAATGCCGAATCCAAGACCTCTTGCGGATTCCCAGACCTGGTTCACGCTTGAAAGCCAGAGCTAGTCTTCTTCCCACTGACCACTACTAATAAGAGCTGCCGAACCACTACCTAAAATGAGTTAGTGCCTTCCTCCATGGGGGTTCAATAGCTGCTGATTCTGTAACAGCTTCTTATAGAATCAGGCGTTCTTGCGGTTATACAGAAGGCATATTAAATGAAAGGTCTTGCAGAGCCTTGTCCTACAGTCCCACACATGCCTGCTCTTCGTAGATAGAGACACGTTTCTCGGCATCCTGCCTTCATCATCGTATAGACACCCGGGAATCCTACTAAGTAAAGAAGGAGATCTATAAACGAGACTGCTAGCTGGTACTGGTATGGGGGGACGAGACTAGCTTTGCTTCCTCCCCCTAAAACTCGTAAGAAATACAATCTGTATTGCGGAAGCTTATCCCGTTGACTGTGGTGCTATGGCTTGCTTGAGTAGAGAGAGTTTTTAAGTTTGAATATCCCAATCGGCAAACTTTTCTGAAGAAAGGAACGAGTTGAATGCTTGAGAAGACTTAGAGGTGGGAAGAGAGGAGAAGATGCTATATTTACGTGATAGCACTCAGTTGAAGGTATGAATGAGGTTTCCAAAAGGATACAAATAGACTTTTTCTATTTAGGAGGACTGAAGGAGTTGAAGAAAGCAGTGGGGTTGAGCCGAGTTCTGACCAGGCAGATGAGACAGTTTCAGATGAAGCAGTTTTCGATGGCCAGAGACAGAGTCTAGCTCACCGGTTGTCACATTGAGGAGATCCGCCAGGGTACCAAAACCGAATCCGAAGTACCTTTCGTCGCTGTATTACTTGCTTTTGACAGATAGTGGAGAACCATCTTGCTATGACGAGGCTTTACAGGTCAGTGACTCTGTGAAGTGGGAGCGTGCTATGCAGGAGGAGATGGATTCACTCCACTCGAATGAGACTTGGGAGTTGGCTAGGCTTCCAGCTGGGAAGAAAGCCTTACAGAAAAGTGGGTCTACAGGGTCAAGCAGGAAAGCGATGGTAGCAAGAGTCCACTCCCTCCAAATCTCTTTATGCCAATTCACAGCTATATGAAATGCACTTTGATCATTTCGATCTCCGTCTTAGGAGTGAAAATCTCTTTATGCCAATTCACAGCTATATGAAATGCACTTTTTCACTTTGGATTTCACTCTTACGAAGGAAAATCAGTGATTGGGATTTTCCAGCTATATGAAACGCACTTTGATCATCTTTCTCTGTCCTGTTAGAAAGGAAATTGACTTGCAACGAAAAAACCCGCAAAAACGCAACTTTTCGATCTACTCGTTAGTAAAGAAAAAGGATCACAACCCCGCGAAAACGCAATGAGGAGACGGCGCTACTAAATGCAACTCTCATTTCAACATTCTTTCTTCTCTCACAAAGGAGTGTCCTATGATTGTGATTGGACAAGGTAGAAATTGGACTGATTTTGATCTCTTCTATGAGGGGAAGTCAAGGACCAGTATGATGCCATGCTAGTAGGAGTAGTGATGTCAGAAAGAAGCTCATCGCCCATTAAGCGGGAAAGGGTATCGAAGAAAAGGTATCGGAGAACCAAAGCAGGCTGTTAAGGGGAAAGGCGAGAGGAGCGAGGAAGCAGGGAAGGTAGAGTAGAATGAGCACTCTTAGCTTTAGATGGCATGAATAAGCTCTTTTCAAATGGTAGTATAGAATTCGTCAGACTGACGAATTCGATTGATTGATTGCCTTTCTAACTGAAGCTTGAAAGCGGATTCTGTCCTGACTAATGAGATCTTGAGCTTTTCTTGACTTCCCCTTCTCCTTCAACGGCTAACTAAAAGCTATCCCCTTAAACGGTGGTCCACATGTCCCGCTTTCGCACAACTATGAGACCAACCAGGTGGGGACGTCATATCACAGAGCTTAGGATCTCCCTTCACGAACAAAGCAAACGTGGAATGGCCACCTCCATCAGTCACGAAGTTACTTCAAGCCTGGTGACCTATTGGGCAGACTCTACTTGTTATCTTCGGTTCCAATGGATCACTGAAGACTGAAGCTTTCAACACTTGCTCACTTCCTCCTATTCAACTACTTTCATTCCTTCTGCCGATCACTCCATTTTCACGCGGTGAGGACTTACGACTTTGATTAGAACTTGACTTGACTAGAGCTCCCCCCTTCATCTTGACTTGACTGTCTTTTCCTTCCCTCAGGCACAGGAACAGGCACAGGAACTACCTCCAGACTGCTTTCAACACTTGCTCAAACCTGCTCCAGCTAGACTTTTGAGTTGAGCCCAAAGCAAAAGATGGAATTCCTTTAGCGGACCAATTCTCGAGAGTTTACCGCTGTTCCATATAGATTACTCTTTTTCTTTAAGGTCTTGATTTGACAGGAGGTTGACTGGGCTACTATTGTTGATTCCCTCCGGTAAGAACAATGAACACGGATCTACCAGCATTTGCAAGACAAGAAGTGAAAATCTCAGTTAATGGTCCTCACAACGAATCAGTTGTCCCCTCAACGCTTAAGGAGAGATTTTTGTGGAAAATAAAGGTGTATGTCATGGGCCCTATTCTCTATTTGCCAGGCGAAGGTCAGTCTCTTTCATTTTTATATTGAACAGGGATTTGACCGACTCGCACACGGGCAGCGCTCCCGAAGCGAGAAAGGGGATTGGCTCACCGGCAGCGGGCGCTGCGTCAACAAGGCCCTTGGGCGACATTCCAGGTCTCTCGAATGCCTATTCAGAGGGATACGGGACAGAGCAACTCGAAGTGAAGTAAAGTGTTCTAGTTACACCAGTTGGATTATTAAAGTCAAAAACACTGATTCCAGTAAGGAGTTCAAATTTATATTCTCCGCGGAGCTATCACTACCGGCTATGTGATCAGATTTTCTTTGGCTATTGGGGGGGCAAAGGACCGGATGTCGCCTTATCTCATGTACTTGCTCAATAGAACGAACAGGGGCATCACGGCTACTTTTTGGTCTTGTCTCATTCCACGAGTCCTCAAAAGGGGAGAAGAGGCAACTGCCGCAGAATGTACCACGCCCACGCCGCTTTCCTCACTTCTGTTTGTTAGTAGAGGTTCGATCTAATTGAAATATTCTATGACGGGATCCCCGGCTCATCGCAAGGCAGTTGCTTCAGCCTCTCGCCTATATACATATAAGTCGACTTACTTTTCATAATTGCTGAACTGAACATAACTGCTCCATCTTCTCCTTAATAGCTGGGATTCCCAAAAAGAAAGGAAAAGCTTGAGCTCTCTGTATCATCAATCGACTGCAAAAGCGTAGATTCTTAGTCGAGATTCGAACTGTTCAACCGCGGCTTGGATAACGAGAAGGGGAATCTGCCTTTCACATTTAGTTAGACCCTAACAACTATCCAAGCTCTACTTTATGCTAGTACTTGATCGATCGGTGAAGTCCTATTATTGGAATAACCCATCAATGCCGCACTTCCTGCTCTAACCGCGCCCAACCGCTACCAGCCATCAGAACAATCCGGACGAGCCACACGGCTTTCTCTTTCTTCAGATCACCTCCGGGAGAGGAGCAAGGAAGGTCAATATCGTAATTACATCTTCCTAAAAGAAAAGGATTTTCGTCAAAAGATTTACACCACAATGGGAAGCAAGGCAGCCTTTAGCTACCCGGGTTACCGAACCTAGAGAACAAGGGAGAGCTACTAGCGAACCTATAGTATTACGTAGCACAATCACTTTCTCTGTCTCCAAGTACTCCCTTTCTAGATGTCCACTGCAAAGAAGAAACAATCTCCTTCCATAGTTTCACATTTGAAATCCTTTCATTTAATCTCAATCTTTCTCAGAAGAGGCAGCGGCGACTCCGTTTGCTTGCATTCTCTGTCGCACTAGAAGCAGGAACCGCCTTCAATGGCAAGCGAAGCATCCTTTATTTCATATGCTAGTTATCTCTGTGAGAAACTTCTCGCTGTCCCTGATGCTACGCGGAAGCCTGATCGTTCCGCCCACCCTCGTTGTGCCTGCCTTGTTGTCTTTCTATGTTGAGTAACTGTCCAACTATTGTCTTTTTCATAGTAGTCTTCTCGGTTAGTAATAGAAAGAAGTAGCAAGTAGTTTCTCACTCCGTTATGGGTCTGGGTTAGTTGTGGTAAGTGAAGTAGGAAAAGTGGAACAGAGTGGGAATGCGGCTACCTTCAACCAAGACTCACTAGTCACTCCCGCTCTACTTCCTGAAACTAAGGAACTGGCTTTAGATCGGCTCATTTGGAGGGAATAAAGATGAATCGATAGACTTATGCCTCCTTACCTCTGTGATAGCCTATTGATCCAGTTTACGAGGCTTTCAGTCTACGATAGCTAGTTACAGATGATAAGGATAGGCTAGTTTCAGATGTTGCAAGTTTTGAATATAAGGAGAGGGTCTTATACCATTCGTGCCTAACTTACTTTTTAAAGCAGACAGATGTCCATTCAAAAGAAATTTAAGAAATCTTCGATCAACAAAACAATTGCTAGTGGTGGTTTACTCTTGATTCAATTCCACCAAACCTTCCACCAGCAGGAGGATCCTTCTTTCGTTTTGACAGATTTTCGGGTAGGGCCTTTTCTCGGAAAACTCCACCGGAGATTTACCCAACCATTGACACGGAAACGGCCCCAGGATTAAGGATATCGAGGTTGACAACGAAAGCAGATAACCATGTCAAACGGCTACTTCTTCTCCACACCCGTAGCCGGGGATAGAACCGAAGGGGAACTGAAAGGAAAGACGATCCACCAAAGAGAATTCAGTCCTACAGACACGATCGGCCATATAGAATGAAATCCTATAGAACACATCGATTGTTACTTACAAGAATTCATGATCGCTTTGATTTAGCTAAGTATAGGGCGATGCCCACTACAGCTGGGAATCTTGTGTGGGCAAAGAGCTTGTTGGAGGAAATGGATTTGGAGCATCGAGAGCCGCCTCTAATCCGGTGAAAGACGAGCGAGCCAAAGATCTAGAGGGCGCCTGGATATGTTATAGAAAGGGCATTATGTAAGAAAGAAAGTGATGGCAAGCATCATAAGGACTCCTTACATCTCTAGTGAGAATCAGATTTCCGATAGCGTCTTCGTAATCCCATATCGATTGGAAAGGAATCGAATGATGGAAAGAGAGAGACTTTCATTGCTTTCGGGTGGGCCAGCTACTGGCAAGGGGGACACAACGGAAAGAGATGGGGACAGAGAGCTTATTCCCAGTGGTTGAAACCAATCGGAGTAAAGACTAGGATTGGTTCCCGGCCGGATCCGCTGGTGTATTCGAAGATGGAGCTTGAGACGCAAAAGATGGATCGTACTTGACCTTCTTCCTGGCTCAAAGGATTGACCCGGGGTTAGACTACTCTACGGAACTTAATAATATCTTTGAAATGTCATTTGTTTGACCAAAACAACTGGATTGAGCGGTCGGCCTCACCGACTCCAATCAAAGAACCTCCTTCGCTTCGCTCCAACAACCAACCCAGGAACTACCTAAGGCCGTGAGGATAGGAGACAGTGAATGATCTACTCTTTTCTTTTGAAAAAGAAAGTCAGAATGTTTTCAGGTTCGGTAGCCCCTACTCCTAACAAGTGAAAGTAGCCGCTACGAGGCATCCAGCCCGACATGAAAGACCACAAGCAAGAGAGGTTCAGTGAGTGATATTCCATTCCGTACCAGAAAGCGTTAGCGCAAGGGTGGGTATACGATCATAGGGCCCCTTCCTTCTTAGTGGAACAGGCCAGGATGACTTACAACTACATGTGGCGAGCACCCTTTCATACTAAGTGAGGTAGTTCTTGTCTATTCGAGTGGTTCATCAGAGCTGAGCTGGTAATCGCCCTTAGACCCGCTAATCCAGGGTCTCCTCCCGGGCGTTCAGCTTAGAGACCAGAAAACGGGGGTTGAATCAAACGGAGGAGCCATTCTAGGCCGAGGTCTTGGTTCGATAGGAATTGAAAGAAGGGCTCAAAGAACATATACAGAACAAGCGGATCTTAAAGTGCTTGTTGCTTCCAGTCCGTCCATTGAAGCTTCAGCTTCAGTTCATTCCACCCCCCTTTTTGACACCAGGCGATTACGGAGAGGCCTTTTACCCTATTACCGGTCCACGCACGGGCCTAATTTAGATTAAGAAACCTCCACGCGTCCCTCTGTAGGAACGGAACTATCCAATGGATATCGATCCGGGGTTCTACGCAGCTTCCAAAAGGAAGTGCTTGCTTGGAGAGCACATCGCACGGGGGAATGGTAATGGTGCCCGGGGTAGCGCCTTTCCTTTCGCAAAAGCGAAAGTCGATAAATGAAGGATCAAAGAACTAATTTCCTAATCTGATCCATTTCTTATCCCAGAATGGCCCTTGGTTTCGGTGAAAGCTCAATACCATCTCCTCATGTTCACAAAGACAGTTGCAAGAATCGGAGGATGCGCAAGAATGAATATATGCGGCCAATCCCTTCTTACTGCTACTAGCACTAAGATAAGACGAATTCCGTCTAGTAAGCCTAGAGGTCTTACAGATGCTGTTGAGAATCGTCATTAGGAAAGAAAGGCTGCCCTTCGTGCTCCACAGTCTCATATAAAATAGGTAAATGGCATCTTTCTTCTGCCTAATCAGTGCAATCCGGTTCAGTTCAGGAAAGCAGGAAAGTGCTAACAGGGGCACAAGACTAGCATTCGATGCTTCTTCTTCATTTCCTTCGACACCTTCCATGTGAAATCTCCATTCCTCAAGTCAGTGCCACAGCTTCTTAAAATGCAATAGCAAAGGATATTCACCCAACAGCGGCAACTGCTTGAGCTGATACGCAAACAAGACCAGAAAGACCGGTTACACGTACACCAACAACGGCTACTCTTTCTTCTCTCTTTCACTCCTTCAAGGCCTCTTTCAATCAAGATCATCTCTGATCCCGTAGGAAGGGGTTACACCAAAGAGTCACCAAAGCGACTTATTACCTTACCATATTTGGAGATTTCGTGATCCGCTGCCGATGCCGCTCCTTCACACCCGAGATGCTCACTTCGTCAGCGATTTCCGACAAGTCTTTCTTCATTTGTTGCTTCTATTCATTCCTGGAAGCTAGGTTTCCGTTAGCATTTCTAGAATCCATTTTGTAGGTTTTCGTCGAGATTGTGGTTGTTGATGTAGTTGCTTGTACTTTTTTTGCCCCGTTCTGTAGAATCTGTCTTTCTTACCTGCTTTGAGATTTGTGACCTTTTCTTGTATGTGGGAACAGCTAGCTACCTAGCCCAATAATAAGACTCCCGATCGAAAGTTCAGGCGCTCGGTGGTCAAGCTAAGCTTTCCTAATGGGCTGACCGTATCTTCCTTAGCCGATCACCCATATCTTCCATCCTGGCGGTGTTCCTGTGAGGGCTAGCCAACCAACCCCGTCCTTTTCTAGTAACCATTCTGTGGGTTCCAATCTTTTTAGTACTTCAGTGGAAAGACTATAGAAACCACAAGAATTAAGATAAGTGAAGAGAAGATATTCCCAGCTCAGCCTATTGCAGTTTGAAGGGAATCCCTTGCTGCTATTGAGAATGCTAAGGTCTATGTATAAGGTGGATACGGGTCCTGCCTAAGCGCTTGTGGTTTCTCTTTTTTTAGGCATTCCTATTCCTTTTGCTAATGCTTTCTCCTTTTCGTAATAAGAAGTTTACCCCTTACCTTATAATAAGAAGAAGGTTAGCTTCATAGCTCTCTAACCGGAAAAGCATTGAAGAAGAGTAGAATAAGACTGTAAAGAGAGTTCCCCTAGTGTCGAAGAAGGGGTGTGCTCTCGTTTACCTTTTTTGATGGAAAGTCCACTAAAGAAGAGGCCTCTTTCCTTCTACTTCTCGATTCGCGGACTCTTCCTGACTTTTGGGAAGGGAATGAAGTAAGGAGTTAGAGTATAGTCTAGTAGTGAGATCTATTCTCTGTCTATTTTTATGTAAGGAGAATGCCTATTGAAAAATCTTTCGAATTAGGCCACTTGATTGTCTTATAACCTTCGTTCTAAGACCTTCTAGCCCCGAACGGACGGGATTCCTTCTGGTCTACATCATTCCAGGCAAGAAGAGGTCAAAGGGATAGGTTAGAAGGTATACCTTCAGTGTCTTCGTTCCTTGAGCTATAGGAAGGGGACTCAGAGACCTATCTTATAGTCTTATAGCAAGGAATGAGAGACTTAAGACCCCCCAAATATCCTCCTAGTCGGGTTGAAGACCAGGTTGTTGACTCAAGTCAAGAAGAAGAAAAAGAAAGTCCCACAAAGGAGGACAATGGGACACCAAGGTACCTGATCGGAAGAGAACCTGCATTGTTGCTTAGGTTACAAATAATTGGATCCTTAACAGAATCATTCACTCCACAAGTCAAAATACTGCTCTTGTCTGGTCTTACCCCGAACCCAGACAAACCCGAGAAAAGGAATTCCATAATAAAAGAAAGAGAGTGCCTTTCTGTCTTCGCAAGACGGAAGTTCCCTCTCCCTTCTCGATCACTACCCAACTGGTTGAACTCAACGCTTGTTCTCGATAGCTAAATAGATAATTCCTTACTTCTCCCGTCAGGAATGGATGGATGGCTAGACCTCTTTTTTCTTAGTTTTCACATGAATTCTACTGAACAGATGAAAACATGAATGAGACAGGGGTTGTCTTCTAAGAGTTGGATCGAGAGTGGGATAGTAGGATATTTGATCGATTATCCTACGCTAGCTTCATTATCCTCCTCATGGTATGAGAAGTCAGAGTTCAAAGTATAAGACAGTGAAGAAGCTAGCAGCTAGCATCTGCTGCCAAGGATCTCAATCAATCAAAGGGAATAGCCTTCTTATTCGAATCCTGCCTCAACTTGGATGCCCGCATAAAAGAAGGAAAAAACAAATTCTAAGACACCCTTAGCTGCCTGCTTGGAAAGAAGGCGCACCAACTTATCCAGCTGTAAGACATGCAAGGCTATATTTCCTGATGGGACAATTGAAAATGGGGCGAATCGGCAACCGGAATCCCTGGGGGAGTGGAAACAGACTTGAGAAACTGAAACAGAGAAGTGGAGTTGTATTCTAGCTTCTCGTCTACTCTCTTGATGAGTATCCCGCAACAGTTGGAATCATCTTCTTTCCTAAGCTGTCAGAGTCCGATCGAAGCGAGCAAGAGATAGAGTAGAGGGTGGCAGGGTTTAGCAACATATAGAGGCAGAAGCCGAGCGTTGAGGTCTTTCATAGCTCGATCTCCGGCTTCAGAAATAGAGATTTCCCTCTCTCAATGTCTTCCTTCACACCCGGCAAAGTCCTTACTACGATTTCCGGGTACAAGTCTTAAGGCGTTCACTCTCTTTCTTGTTTCATCAGCTGGTATTTTATCCAATGTTCTGTTAGAGCTATTCAGTGCCATTACTACCCAAAAAGTCTTTCCCTAAGGGATTTTCCTTAGTTGCGAAGAAGTGAAGTAAGGAACTAGCTCGAACGTAGGCAATTGCCTTATTAAAAGATGGGGCTTTCCCGGGTGAGGAAGAAGAAAATAAAGAAAGTCAAGTAGCACATCACGGAACAAGAAGCAGAGGAGAAGTCACCCGAGTGCGAGAATAAGCTGCTGTTAGCTCGAGTTCAGTGAGCCTAGGGGGGTTGACTCAGATGTGATTCCTATTGGCGACTCTTCATGGCATGGTTTCAGCTCGAATGAAAATGGTTGGTTTCTGAGGTGAGGGTTGCCTTCTTTCTGTGCTGTGGTATGGCTCGTGGTATCTGTAGTAGCGTGGTCTTTGCTGCTTTCAAGCTTGAACCAGGTCTTGGAATCGGCATTACCGCTGTGGGAGGGGCGGAAGAACTCCTTGCCCTAAGACTGACTGAAGAAGATGGTATCAAGCCGAAAGGCATAATCAATAGTTAAGGCAAAAAAAGGCTTTGTCACTTGTCAGCTGGGCTCAATCCTTCAAAGGCTCCGATCCGAACGATCAATTACTAATCGATAGGAACGCACAGGCTCCTCCAAGTATAGACTCCTCTGAAATCATGGTATTGGACTTACGAAAGGTAAGCCTTATTCCCAGCTATTGAACTCTAACAAAACTCTTCACAATGCTTAACGCCCTTATGTTCATTCTTTCTTTTCTTCTCATGTTTCCCAGCTCCTTTGGGGAGAAAGGTCTCCTCACAAGTAACTGCTTCAGAACAGAGTCCAGAAAGGGATCTCTATTGAACAACACACTAGAGGTAACAGTGACTCCTTCCAAACTAGCAACAACTGCTGATGTGGAGATGTCAGAACATGGAAGTAGAGACCGCATCTCAGCACAAAGACAAATCACCAGCGTCTGGGCGTGAGGTATCTTCTATTCCAGACATTCCAAACACGAAGGGTACTGAACCTGAGACTTCTGCTCGGCTGGCTGTGAGCGAAATTCCTTCTGAAGATAGGAGATCAGATGCTTTGTTCTATCCTTCGACAAAAGTGGTGAGTGGAAGGGATCTTCATTTCGTGCTAAAGGTAGTTAATCCGACGAGTCAATTCTCAATGCGATGCTGCTATCCGTTCGACGATCCTACTTCTGATGTCACCCCCACCTCTCCCTCCCAGTGAAATATCCCAACTATTCTCTATCCAATTCCGGGATGGATCATGAAAGATTTTGTCTTGAGATCAGATGCCCTTGCTTAAGTTTGAATTCCCTTTAACCCTTACTAAACTCAATCTTTAAGGAAGAGATAGACGATCCAAGTTCCCTACCAATCTCATTCCCATGGATCTTATAACTAAAAGGGAAGGGCTGATTCTAGATAAGTAATCGACTCAGGAAAGTGAAATAGGAAAAGAAAGACTCTCACATGGCCTAAGAGAACCAAGACCTTCTCTAGCAGTGAAGCTATAAGAGAAAATCCTGATTAACTTCATTTTAGGAGAACTCAAAACTAGCTAGCGGGAGAGAGCAAGCAGCAGTGGTAGCCCATCAGCATTCCTCGCAGAAGAATGCTCTTATAGTAACAACCTATCTTATTCAACAACTTAGCATGTACAACGTCAGCTAAAACAGAGGAAAAATGGCAGCGTAACAACTCGTGATCGCTTAGAGACGAGACCCTCTTCCATCAACGCCAGAGCGAGCAGCAAGCAAGCGAAACTGGAGTGTGGCAGAGCGAGCAGCAAAAGCACCGAGGACTACTGCTATGCACTCATCCCCATTAAAGGTTAGCCACATCAGGAAGAGTAGGTCATCAGCGAAGAGAACAAGACAGCAAGCGACGAACCGGGAAAGAGGAATGATCAAAAGGATAGAGATGCCCGCTAAGCAAAGGCAATGGGACCATGTTACAAAGATCAGACTGACTGGCTTTGATTGACTAGTCTCATGTTGATGGAATTGCTTGGTCCTCGTCTCCCGAATGAGAGAAAGTTGGTGCTCAGTCTGCCTCTGCCCTTCACTCAGGAATTACCTAAAAGGAAAGACAATCGAATCAGCTCCTGTTGGCCTATTATGGTATGGCTGTCCATCACTTGGTCTGACAAAGACCTACCCACGCCTAGGCAGAGAAAGCTCAATAACTCAACCGGTAGGATGATCTCTCTATCTATGAAATTCCTTATTCCAGGACCTGGGGCTAGTCTTCATACTTTCGTTCTGGCTATGCCTGTTTGAAGCCCGTAGATCACATTCAGAGTCAATGCAGCGGATAGCGGAACAGCGGAAAGATCGCATTGGGCCTGTGAGTGCTTATGAAACTACAAGCACAGTAAGGAAGGAAGGGAATGGTTGTCATAGAATCTTTCTTCTCTATACTACGCTCTGGGCCTAGCTGCCCATATAATCTATTCTGTTCTGTCTTTATCTCACGCTCTTCGTCTAAGAGCAAGATCCAATCCCAAAGGAAAGAAGACAGATCGCAGAAGAGAGTCCGCTACTAAGAAAGAAAACGACTAGAATAGGAAAGTAAGAAGACTAGCTCGGCTGGGGGAGGACTACTAGCTGGATAGGATAGGTCAAGGGCAGTCCTAAGAGCAGGAAAGAAATATTCTAATCGACGGAGAGCTTATGGGCCAGAAGCGCGAGTAAGGCTACCACGGCCTAGGGAGAGAATACCATTCTTATCTGTCTTTGCCTTGCTTCCTCTATCCCTATAGATCAGACGAGAAATAAGACAATAAAAAGAATATCGTCTTCGTCTGCTGCTCTATAACCACCGGGATACTGGAAACTACGGGAACTACCTATCCCTTCGGATAGGAAGTCAAAACGGGATAGACGGAGAGGAACAGATGGCTACTTCTAATGCAGTCTAATCCCTTCTAATACCAGGATTTAGGCATCTAAACAAGAAAGCAAGAAGACAATCGGATAAAAGATGTGCTGCTGTCTTCCTCATGCACAGAGGAGATAAAAGAGAGAAGGAAACTCCTACTGATAGGGGAAGCTAAGCACCTTAAGAGCTAAGAGGCTGGTTAAGGGACTATGCTTAGACTTAGTCAGGAAGATAAATAAAGAAGCTTACAGGACTTAGTACACTAAAAGCAAAGGAAGGAAGGGAAATAGAGAAAGTGGGAAGAGTGGAACGGCGGAAAGAGGTTCGTAACCGAATGCAGAACACGTCATGGACAGGAAAGCCGGTCAGGAAGAACCCGTCTGTCAAGCAAGCCAGCTAGGGTGCCGGGTTAGGGTGTTGAGGCTGGGAAGCATATGAAAGCAACGAATTCGAGGTCAGCTTCGCCCTGCTGGTCGAGTCAGCTTCGCCCTTTTTTTTTGTTATATCGCATTCTTAGGCCGGAAAAGAAAATAATCCTTTCTTTCTGTCGCTTTCGAGGCTGTGGGTTTTTTTCTAGTTCTCCATAGCTATAGAAAGCTTGTAGGGAATTTCTCTTTTTTCTCCATGGACAACTATCAAGCAGAAACAAGCTATGCTGTCTCTATTTGACTTTTGAACTACGAACTACCGCGTCTTCGTTTCACTCCGACTTGGTCGTTTCTTCTATTTGTATTTACTGCTACGAATTGACTTACTTGTTGTATCCGTAACTACCGCATCTCCGCGTCTATCGGCGCTACGATTTTCTTTGGTGCCTTAAGTCAGTTACGGAGTTGCCTTTCTGAGTGTATCTTTTGCGAGAGCTGAAATGAATGGGTTGGTTTGGACAAGTGGACAAGAAAGCCCTGTTGAACAAGTTGTTTGTTAACCAATGAGATCTGGAAGAAAGTAGGAAAAGGGAGATTCCGGAGAATCGCCCGAGTCAGAGCGTTCGACTACTCTTGAGCTAGGTAGTTGCTGTTCCTACAGGTGACAGTCCCTGTAGCCAAACAAACCACGCAGAACCAAGAAAAAGAAAAGCAAAACCCTTAATGGAGCCGTACCCCTTTCGTCGCTTCGATTTGGTCGATCGGCACTTCGACTTGGCCTCGTACTCCCTTTTCTTTTCTTTCCGATCTATTGAACAGAGCGAACGCTTGTCAAGGAAATCAAACTCTAAAGAGCCGACTTCCCGATCACTAGCTTCTCACTGACTTAACCGCGGGTTAATATGAATTAGAAAAACTATCCGTTACCTCGTTAACCTCACAGGAAATATGAGAAGCCCTCCAAACACAAGAATCGAGCATCTGAAAAATCCTGAGCATAGTGGCCTTCACGGATAATGGGATAAGCAGCTTTCCTATGTTTCGCATCCACGAGAAGAATCGCCAGCAATCATAACATACCGACACAATGAGGGCAGCACATAGAGATAATCCTTCCAGCACTGACTGGAACTCGCACCAATTCTTTGTTTTGTTGCCGTGAGCTTGCAAGGGCAATAACTTGACCCTGAGAGTTCCGAATAGCAAAACCAGTACCGGCTTGATCCGGATTACCAATAGCAGCTCCATCCAAATTGATAACAAACCAGTATCTTGAAGGGAATGGCCATGTAACAGGAGTGATTTTCTATTTCTTTACCCATGACACCAAGAGTTTGAGCAAGTTTAGCATCTTCAGGTCGCCGGGACATCGACGGACGAAAAAGTATAATTAACTCAATTAAGTCCGCTCGGATTTGCATCACACAGCGCCTGGTATCAACCTTGGCGTTGTCATGCCTGACTTTCTCAGCTTCCACATTCTCCATACAGTTATGGCAAAGGCCGAGTTTCCTATGAACTTAGGAAGACCTAAAAATCTTCAATGAGAAGCCCAGGCTAGGAAAATGTGCACCATAGAGTCACCTTGACAGTTCTTAATTCCAAACCATTCTTGAACAGATTCCAAAATCCTTGGAGCACGCCCAAAACAAAATCAATGTAACACCGATCGCCTTCCTTCTCACATAGCGAGCACCTCGACACCAGCTGAATATTTCTCACTTGCAAGGATGCATCTACAAGAACTCGGTTTCTTAGCACAAGCCACAGAAAAAAAGAGTTCTTTTGAGGGGACATTTCAAATCCCATACTTGCTTACTCCATGATCCCTATGCCTAACAGCATTCCAGGCGGATTGAAACGAAAATTTGCCGTGCAACCATAGCCTTTCATCAGGCGTATAGGAGCTAGGAATAGTTCCGAATTTGTTGCACAAGATTAGGAAAGAGGTTCAGCTCCTGAGGGATGTTCCAGACTTGATGAGGCTGCTCAATAATGTCGGATACCCCCGGATATGGGGGAGAGATCTCACTATACTCGAATCAATTTGACAAATTTCCACCCCCAGTTTTCATTCAAGAATTCCATACTAGAACCGTTCCCAATAAACCACGATGAGAGGCCTTTGACATATAGTCTTTTTCAATACCCTTCCATAGATACGAGCTGGATGGATGATTAGCAGACCAAGCACCGTCCTTCAAGTATCGATTTCGACACATGGCCGCCCGAGGATAATTGCTAGTTAGACAGCACCACGCGAGCTTCATCATGCAAGCTTTGCTAATTTCTTCCATACGCCTGATGCCAAGACCCCCTTCTTCCAGTGGGCAGAAAACTTCATCCCAAGCTACCAACTCTTTTCCGGATCGCCAGACCAACTCATAAAAATGATGATGATACTCAAAATTTCCCTGCAAAGCATCCAAAATATGGGTAAGGCAGAAATAACGGATTTTGCAAGTTGGATCCTTCAAGCCGGAGAGAGATAGATGCCCTGTAACCACTAGCTCTAGCTCTAATTGAAAGAATTAGAGGGAGATGCTACACCTGCCCTTGTAGATTGGAGCACCCAAGAAAACATCTGAGTAAGACTAGCGCCTCCTTCATTCCCAAGATATGCTCAATGGCCTGCTTCCTATCTTCCGCAACTTTACCAAAAACTACCATACTTTATTGCAAGATTTACAGCTTGCCCCGATTCCGACGCATAGGCTTGGAGGAGGTTAAGAAGATTCAACATTTCAAGAGAAATTCCTCGACAAAAGAGAGTGTAGTTGTCCAAGATTTTTATGGGATTGCATCCCCGGATGACTTACGGGACTTATTTTCTTCTCATTGAGCAAGGTTTTGTTTTGTTTTGAGGCGTTACTGAATAGATGAATGAAAGACTTAAGTATAAAAGTGATTGATCTTCAACAGTATTCAATCAAGTCCGAAAAGACCAGCTTCCCAGCGGATGAAAGAGCACAGCTTTTTCTTCGACGAATGAAAGAAGAAAGAAAAGAAAAGGCCCGCCTTTTTAAGCAGAGAATAATCGGTTCCATCGACCCTGCTGACGAGTTCCGTTTTTCGAGTGGTTTCTTTAGTGATCAATGCGGTTTATGCCTCCCAAGGTAGGATGTGTCATCGAGACCCGGATACCCCCATTCTATCCCCCCAAATGTTGGGTTTTGAGCATTCGATGAATTATAGTATGGCTGGGGATAGGGATGAAATTAATGGGAACATGGCAAAAAAACTCTCTTCTGCTTTCTCTGTTCCCCCTGGGGTTTGAAGAGAGAAAGGTACCCTTCTAAACCCCTGGGCTTCCAAACAACATATTCCCCTTCGCGGGTTCCAAACACAAGGACTTGGGCAAACCCTGCCTCTCATAGATGTGTTCATTCACCGAGAAAGGCGAAATAAGCTGTTAAGTCGGGTTGATCGGTTGGGTGTTTGCCCCTGTATGGGCGGTAGGCCCGGAGATATCCTTGTATACTGAATATGTTCCGCATTCAAACGATTGGACAACTATCAAAGCTAAGGGGGTACTCGGAACCCTAGAACCTTCCTTTGTCATTGGGCCACGCGACTTACTTTAAGGGTTCATTTGTTGGTATCGCCATTGATTCAATTGCTTCCGCTTCCTCTGCTTCGTTCTTCGTTTGCCGTTCCCCTTTCGAAGGAGATCCGACCTCAGAATGAACCCCATCTTCTTCAACCATTGCTTCGAGCTACCCCACATAGGGGGACTGACCCAAACCCCCGTCAATGAAAGATAGGAAGAAACCCTTGGTCCGATGACGTCTTATTAAGGAGGGGAGAGGGCTTTTCATCTATAGTTGTTTCTCTTTTCCCAAAGACGGCCGATGTATGTGGGTTCCGCATGCAGTTCCCTGACGCGCGGATCGGATCGCGGTGTTATTACCTGGGTGGCGGATGGAGATGGATAAGTTTGTTCGGTATAGGCGAGAGGATAAGATTAGGTCCCCGGATAGGGAGGCAAGAAGTATGTCCGACCCGTAAGGTGTTTCCACGATTTCACGCCTTTTATTCGAGCGAGTTGAAGCCAAAAGGTTGGGTTCTCGTTTTATCTCTATCAAAGGCGCCTGCTGCTAGAGGTTGCATTCGCGCAGCACGAAAAGAAAAAAAAACTCCTGCCCTTCGACGCGAATTCATGCTTCTTACGATAACTCGAGCGACAGCAGCCGTCGACCGAACAGAATTCAATACTGTCCCCTCCGCTCCGGGACACTTGACTACTGCCAAGAACATCTACTGGGTTAAGTAACTGTCATCCTCCCCTAACCCATTCAGCTGGGAATGGTGCCGCACCTCGCTCAATGAATGAGAAACAAAGACTCAGTGCGTTTCGATACCTCCTGCATCGACTATTATTCTTTATATACTTTAGGGGGCACTCGACGAACAATAAATGGCTCTTTAAGACTGACCTTATATAAGGGAAGGAGAGGGATTAGCAACCAGAGCTGGGAATGCAGTTGATTGCTCCCACCATTGGTTTTCCGAGATTGGGCCGATCGATTGCTTTGTTTATTCTCCTCCTTCCGAAGAAGGCTTTAACCCCCAAGTGGATAGGGGCATAGTTGGTCATCAGTGATCGGTTCGAGCTGCTCCTTTGCCCCCCTTGTGGGGGTAGTGGGGTGCGGAACAATGCTTTTCTATCAACAACGAACAAACAAATAAACAGCTAACTCCTTGCCCCGAAGCCTTCTTAGTCGCCCTTGGGTGTGTTCTTTCCATGGGTGGACTCGACTGTGCAGTTGGGAATACTTCGACCGAGGTGCCTCCGATCTATCATAAAAGAATGGATGCAAAACCAGCTACGTTCACTTCCCACCTCTTCGCCCCTTTCCGCTCTTAATACTGTTCTAGCATTGCCCCCCTACCCCGCTTCAAGCGAAGAAAGCTCCAACTAATGGTTAGACAAGGAGATGTCTTAGCGCCCCTGCTTCTTCTCGCCGGGAGACCCCCCATTGGCAAAACATCCAAATCAACGATGATAACCAAGGCAACAAGCCAGGCTTTTCAAATCCAACCGGAATCACATACAAGTTCAGCTCGCTCGTGGTTCGGAAAAGAACCACTCGCTCACTTCACCACTTTCCGATCTACTAGTAGCCCACTCGGATAATTCAAACAAGACATAAGAAAGACCTATAGACAATCCAGCAGCAACTTGATGAAGAACGGGAGTGCTTCGCCTCAACGGGAAGCACTACCTTATGGCCTTACGGAACAATAGCAAGGAGTTACTCAAACCTTGCATAAAGCGAGGAAATTCAAACACTAGCTTAGTAGCTTGCCCCCTCAAGCGCCGGGGTGTTCTCAAGCGGCGAAGCCCATAGGTTTCCCTAAACCCGAAGCGAACAGTTGCTCGTTCAATTAAAGATAGGCGCTCGTGCTTCTTTAAAGAGAATCAGCCCTATCTCATAAAGGCCTCTTTCGCGAGGTTGAGAGCTATCTCACTCCACTTTTTCGGACCGAAGGACACACCACAAGCTTCATTCAAGTATTTCCTCTAGAAAGCATCCCATCTATTTAGCCTAGCCTTCGCTTCCCTCTCTTTTCTATGTGCCCTTCCTCTTACCTTCTGTTGAGACTGACTGGGCGGGTGGTCTCTTCTATTCTTTCGATCTGGGGAGCATAGCATCGAAAGCCTCCTTTTCTTCCATTCCAAGGACTGCAACTAACTCTCCTCTTGGACTTCTTGTGTGGAGTCTTTCTTTGGCTGCTGGGGATGGCATCTTACTTGGGCCCGCTTCGTTGCGTTGATCCTTGACTTGAGGCCCTTTCTTGGGGTCTTGACTTCTCTTGATTAGCAACTTCTGATCTTTCTTTTCTAGTTAATGCCTAACTAAAAGGGGAGTGGCCTCTCTCTTCCGCTTTCAGGCAAGGGGGTAGCTCAAAAGTCAGATAAGAAGGTTCTTAAAAAAAAAAAGACATTAAGGCAACTAGAGCTAGGAATGAATGCAGGTTAAAGCGACTAGTCTTGATTTGATTATCCGCGAAGGCAAGCAAGAATAATAAGATAAGAAAGGGGCTTTTCTTTTAGGCAACTCGATGCTTTCGAGATGGCTTTCCCTGCGCTGCGGGTGTGTCCACTACTTCTATGCATGTCTGTACCATTTCCTAAGCTCTATATGAGATTGCCTCTTTCTTTTTTTGCCTTAAACACCGTGCTATTGAGCGTATAGAGCTTTTTAGAGTGGAGCTAAAGGTCTGAAAGAGTTCAATGCCAGCCCTAAAGATGGCTTTTGCTTGTCTTGTCTCGCCATAACAAGCTGAGCTAGATGGGCCCGAACCTGCTCTTTGGGGTTCATAATTGTCTGTGGGGTGGATATGGAATTAGACTTTAAACTG